TCTTAAACTTATAACTCTAAAAAAGAAAAAGAGTTTAGAAAACTCTTATAATTATAAATAATCATAAACCTTCTAAATGAAAATTAGAAATACTATTATAATAATGATTATTTATTATTCTTTTTATAGTAAATAAAATATTTTTAATAAAATATATAAATTCTTTTATTTCGAAAATAAAAATAAGAACTACTTAACCATTACCTAAAAATTCTTTTTATAGCAAATAAAATATATTAAATATAATACATTAAGAAATATTAATACCTTTTTTATCAAAAAAAAAAATTCTTCTTAAAATAAAATATTAAATAAAAATAATTAATATAAATAAATAAAAAAAATATTTATTAAATTTAAATAATTTAACAAAAATTTTCCTCAAACAATAAAAAAAATTAAATAATAGTATAATTAATAATAATAAATAATCCACAAAAAAATTTATAAAAAAATTAGAAAATAATAAAAAAAAATAATTTCCTAAAAATTTCCTTCTCAATAAATATAATATAAAAGATAAATAAAAAAAAATAAAAAACAAAAAAAAAAATAAATAAAAATAAAAATCTTCAATAAAATAATAATTAAAAAAAAAAAAATTTAAAAAAAAGAAATCTATACAAAAATATATAAATAAACCCAAAAATAATAAACTTAAAATACCAAAAAAAGATAAAAAAAAACTTTTAACAAAATTAATATTAAAAAAAATAAAAATTAATTTAAAAGAATAAATATTAGTTATCAAAAAAATATATATACATAAAAAAAATATAAAATAAAAAATATTATAATTTAAAAACAAATCTAATATATAATCTTTAACAATTATACCACCAGAGAATATAAAACTTATTAAAGATATAATACAAAATAAAAAAATACAAAAAATAAAATTAAAATTAAGACTATTCAAAAATCGATAATCTTGATTCCCACTCTCATAAAAAATTTTTATTCCTACTACTAAGAATAAACAACTTTTAAAAAAAGCATGTCTTATTAAATAAATAAAAGAACAAAAATATAAACCAAAACTAAATATAAAAAAAATTAAACCTACTTGTGATAAAGTTCTCCAAGCAATTACTTTCTTTAAATCTAATTCAAAAAAACTTAAAAAAGAAGAAAGAAATATTCTTAATAAACCAATTAATATAATCCAATCACATAAAAAAAAATTATATTTTAATAAATATATATATATTAAGAAACACCCAGAAACAACTAAAGTCCTACTATGAACTAAAGACCTAACAGGGGTAGGTGCAACCATAGCTTTAGTTAATCAACCAAAAAAAGGAAACTGTGACCTTTTAGTAAAAAATCTCATAACTAAAATTATTATTAATAAACTTAAAGAATTATTAAAATAATAATATTCATTACAAAAAAAATAAATTATAAAAAAATCTCCTCAACGATTTCTAAAAATAGTGTTTAAAGACCCTGACAAAGACTCTCAATTAGAATAATAAAATACTAACATAAATCTAATTAAACCTAATATATCTCATATAAAAAACACAAAATGAAAACCAATAACTAAATTAAAAAATATTATTACTAATAAAAAAAAAATAAATACAAATAAATAAAATAAAAAAAACAAATAATTACATATATAAAAAAACCTAAATATTAAAACAAAAAAAAAAATCATTAATAAACATATAAAAAAAAAAATATTGTAAAAATTTATATTAAAACCAAAAAAAAAAAAAAACGAATAATAATTTCAATATACTAAAAAAAATATAATTAACAAAAAACAGCAATTACTCATTACAATAATAAATAAATATATAATAAAAAATCAAAGATTGAATAAAAAGAATAAAAAATTCTAATAAACCAAAAAAAAATAATAAAAAAAAAAAAATTATTATAAACTAATAAAATTTTAATACACTCACCAAAAAAAAAATTTACCAATAAACGAATTAAAATAGTAAAAAATTGAATAAATTTCCTTAATAATTCAATCAAAAAAATAAAAAACATAATAATAAAATTTCTTTCCTCAACCAAACTAATAAAAAATCTATAATTAATTATCCAAAAAAAATATATTCTTAGAACTCAAATAATAGTCATTATAAAAAAATCAGTACTAAAAAAAATAACACCACAATAACTTAAATAGCCTATTAAAATATTTAAATAAAAATAAAACCAACAAACAATTAAAAAATTTTTTCTTAATAAAATTTCATTTAAACCAAAAATAACAACTAATATTTTTGATAGCACTCCAATTAATTTTAAAATAATATAATCAAATATGAAAAATAATAAAATAAAGTATAAAAAATAATAAAATCTTAAATTTTAATTACTAAAAAGTTTATTGATTTTCAAAATCAAATATATTAAAAAAATCTATTAACCTTAGAAATATGAATTCTATAGACTATTATTATCCTAATAGATAAAATAAAATATATTAATTCATAAATAACTATTATTTATTAATATAAAATTAATAAATAATAATTTATTAATAATATAGAAGTGATTAATAGTTATTAATTACTTATATAGAAATTAATAAATAATAATTTATTAATATAAAATTAATAAATAATAATTTATTAATAATATAGAAGTAATTAATAGTTATTAATTACTTATATTGAAATTAATAAATAATAATTTATTAATATAAAATTAATAAATAATAATTTATTAATAATATAGAAGTGATTAATAGTTATTAATTACTTATATTGAAATAATAAAACAAAAATTAAACTCTATAATATTAACCAAAAAAATAAAAAACAAGAAATGAAATATCTATAACATAAAATTACAATAATAAAAACAATAAAAACATGTCTCTGATCGTTTTCATTCAAAATTTAATAAATAAAATTTTAAATAAAAACACGATCCAATATCCCAAGGATATTATTAATCGTTACCTCTCTAAAATTGAACATAAAACAACTTTATTAAACAAAATACTTAACTTATATAAATACGTTTGTTTCAATTCCAGCACTACAACAAACTTGATTTTTATAAAAAAAAATGTCATCGTCGCTAAAAATGATTCGTTATTTATTTCAATTAATTTAATAAATAAATTATTAAATTAATTAAAATAACTAAACCGTAAAATACTGGAAGAATAAAAATATTTCTAAAAATACTACGTTTATGCCTTATTTTCCACAATATAAATATAAATCCTTTATATTTATATTAAAAATAAGACGTGATCATTGACAAATTCATCATAAATGTAAACTATGAATAATACTAACAATGGATAATATATAAGTTTTTATATTTAAGTATAATTCATTCTAATAAATAAATTCAATAAATAGCATTTATTAATCCTATATCATCAATAAATTAACATTTATTAATTATATATTATCAATAAATACTCTTCTAACAAATATCTTTGATAAAAATTAAAAAACAATCTTAATTATTAAAAATAATATTTAATAATACAAATTAATGATTTTATAACAATGGAAGAAAAAATAAAAAAGAAAAAAATACATAATTCTAGTTACTTCCAAACATAGTTAACTAAAGTTTATCGATTTGTAATTATGTATTTATGAAAAATTAAATTAAAATTAATCATTTTTATTATTAAATTAATTTCTAAATAAATTAAGATTAAACGATCGAAGAATTTTATAAATTCAACGAGTTAGATCGTTTAGTTTATATTAATTTAGAACGGCTCTCTTCGTACTACTAATCAAAATAGATTAATTAACTTAATTTAGGTATTAATCCCCTTTTCTAAGGATTAATAAATTAATTAAATTAATTAACCTATTTTTCATATCAATAATTATAATAAAAATATTACAGTAATTAATAGAAAATAAATTAATTAACTTAATTTAGGTATTAACCCCCTTTTCTAAGAGTTAATATATAATTAAATTAATTAACCTTTTTTCATATCAATAACTGTAATAAAAATACTACAATAATATTAATAGATGTGAATAAATATTTTTAGAGCCTTCAAAACAAAAATTTAAAATATAATTACCTTTTTTATACTTTATAAGAAAATTACTAAAAAAAAATAAAAAAAAATTAAATTAAAAATATGAAAAAGGTAACTACATTTATAAAACTTTAAAAAAAATAAAAACAATAAAAATTAAAAATTAAAAATAATCTTATTATCATTTTAAATTCACTATTTGTAATAATAATTTAATAGAAGATAAATAAATTAAATGATACAAATCAAAAAAATATATAAACTAAGTTTTAAAGTAAACAATATATATATATATTAGTAAACACCAAATACTCTTCCATTGTATATTATTATTAAAAATAAAAATTTAAAATGACAATAATTAAAAATATGAAAAGGTAACTACCTTTATAATTCATATTTTACAAAAAATTGGTTTAAAAATAAAGTTAAATTAAGCAAAATTCTGAAAAATCATCAAAAATAACAATAATTAAAAATATGAAAAGGTAACTACCTTTATGATTCATATTTTACAAAAAATTGGTTTAAAAATAAAGTTAAATTAAGCAAAATTCTGAAAAATCATCAAAAATGACAATAATTAAAAATATGAAAAGGTAACTACCTTTATGATTCATATTTTACAAAAAATTGGTTTAAAAATAAAGTTAAATTAAGCAAAATTCTGAAAAATCATCAAAAATGACAATAATTAAAAATATGAAAAGGTAACTACCTTTATGATTCATATTTTACAAAAAATTGGTTTAAAAATAAAGTTAAATTAAGCAAAATTCTGAAAAATCATCAAAAATGACAATAATTAAAAATATGAAAAGGTAACTACCTTTATAATTTATATTTTACAAAAAATTGGCTTAAAAATAAAGTTAAATTAAGCAAAATTCTGAAAAATCATCAAAAATGATAATAATTAAAAATATGAAAAGGTAACTACCTTTATAATTCATATTTTACAAAAAATTGGCTTAAAAATAAAGTTAAATTAAACAAAATTCTGAAAAATCATCAAAAATGACAATAATTAAAAATATGAAAAGGTAACTACCTTTATAATTCATATTTTACAAAAAATTGGCTTAAAAATAAAGTTAAATTAAACAAAATTCTGAAAAATCATCAAAAATGACAATAATTAAAAATATGAAAAGGTAACTACCTTTATAATTCATATTTTACAAAAAATTGGCTTAAAAATAAAGTTAAATTAAACAAAATTCTGAAAAATCATCAAAAATAACAATAATTAAAAATATGAAAAGGTAACTACCTATATAATTCATATTTTACAAAAAATTGGTTTAAAAATAAAGTTAAATTAAACAAAATTCTGAAAAATCATCAAAAATAACAATAATTAAAAATATGAAAAGGTAACTACCTATATAATTCATATTTTACAAAAAATTGGTTTAAAAATAAAGTTAAATTAAACAAAATTCTGAAAAATCATCAAAAATAACAATAATTAAAAATATGAAAAGGTAACTACCTTTATAATTCATATTTTACAAAAAATTGGTTTAAAAATAAAGTTAAATTAAGCAAAATTCTGAAAAATCATCAAAAATGACAATAATTAAAAATATGAAAAGGTAACTACCTTTATGATTCATATTTTACAAAAAATTGGCTTAAAAATAAAGTTAAATTAAACAAAATTCTGAAAAATCATCAAAAATGACAATAATTAAAAATATGAAAAGGTAACTACCTTTATAATTCATATTTTACAAAAAATTGGTTTAAAAATAAAGTTAAATTAAGCAAAATTCTGAAAAATCATCAAAAATGACAATAATTAAAAATATGAAAAGGTAACTACCTTTATGATTCATATTTTACTACAAAAAATTGGCTTAAAAATAAAGTTAAATTAAACAAAATTCTGAAAAATCATCAAAAATGACAATAATTAAAATATGAAAAGGTAACTACCTTTATAATTCATATTTTACAAAAAATTGGCTTAAAAATAAAGTTAAATTAAACAAAATTCTGAAAAATCATCAAAAATGATAATAATTAAAAATATGAAAAGGTAACTACCTTTATAATTCATATTTTACAAAAAATTGGCTTAAAAATAAAGTTAAATTAAACAAAATTCTGAAAAATCATCAAAAATGATAATAATTAAAAATATGAAAAGGTAACTACCTTTATAATTCATATTTTACAAAAAATTGGCTTAAAAATAAAGTTAAATTAAACAAAATTCTGAAAAATCATCAAAAATAACAATAATTAAAAATATGAAAAGGTAACTACCTTTATAATTCATATTTTACAAAAAATTGGCTTAAAAATAAAGTTAAATTAAACAAAATTCTGAAAAATCATCAAAAATAACAATAATTAAAAATATGAAAAGGTAACTACCTTTATAATTCATATTTTACAAAAAATTGGCTTAAAAATAAAGTTAAATTAAACAAAATTCTGAAAAATCATCAAAAATGACAATAATTAAAAATATGAAAAGGTAACTACCTTTATAATTCATATTTTACAAAAAATTGGCTTAAAAATAAAGTTAAATTAAACAAAATTCTGAAAAATCATCAAAAATGACAATAATTAAAAATATGAAAAGGTAACTACCTTTATAATTCATATTTTACAAAAAATTGGCTTAAAAATAAAGTTAAATTAAACAAAATTCTGAAAAATCATCAAAAATGACAATAATTAAAAATATGAAAAGGTAACTACCTTTATAATTCATATTTTACAAAAAATTGGCTTAAAAATAAAGTTAAATTAAACAAAATTCTGAAAAATCATCAAAAATGACAATAATTAAAAATATAAAAAGGTAACTACCTTTATAATTCATATTTTACAAAAAATTGGCTTAAAAATAAAGTTAAATTAAACAAAATTCTGAAAAATCATCAAAAATGACAATAATTAAAAATATGAAAAGGTAACTACCTTTATAATTCATATTTTACAAAAAATTGGCTTAAAATAAAAGTTAAATTAAACAAAATTCTGAAAAATCATCAAAAATAACAATAATTAAAAATATGAAAAGGTAACTACCTTTATGATTCATATTTTACAAAAAATTGGTTTAAAAATAAAATTAAATTAAACAAAATTCTGAAAAATCATCAAAAATGATAATAATTAAAAATAAACAAAAACAATAAATCAAATATTTATTCACATTATCAATAGTACGATATGATAAGTCTAAAATAAATAAAATTAAAAAAATTTTAATAATAAAATTTATCGTCATTTTATATTAATCTAATGTTACTTAACCCTTCGATTACCTCCACAATTATTAATATAAAATAAACATTATTTATTAATTATACTGGTCCCTAAAATTAAAATACTAAAAATAATTGAATTAAAAAATTATCATTATTCTACAGGATAAATCATAATTTTTTTGATTATACCAACTCAAGTATAACACTGTTATAAAATTTAATATTTTATAAAAAAAAATTAACAATACTCCTTTTCGACATAATAAATAATAGTAAATTACAATTAACTCCTAATATCATTTTAAATTTACTATTTGTAATAATAATTTTAATAGAAATAAATAAATCAAATGATACAATTCAAAAAAATACCTAAACTGAATTTTAAAGTAAACAAAATATACATATATTAGTATACACCATATATTATTCCATTGTATATTATTATTAAAAATAATAAATTTAAATTTTAGATCATTCTAATATTTTTTTCAAGTTAACCCATTTAAAAATAAATTAATTAAAATTATGTGTTAATTATACTAAGCGGACTTAATAAGATCTTAACTATACGAAACTAATTTGAGTAATAATTAAGTTTCTGGAATATCAAAAAAAATATTAAAAATATGATAAATAAATAAATAATCTTACTTATTTTAGAAGTCCTTTAAAATTAAGATCACTACGATAACCGTGAGCAGGGCCCAGACTCCCCATAGATTTTGGCTTTTGGTAACACAAAAACGTACTTCACGTCCGGATCATCTGATAGATCAACCTAATTTCATTCATAACAAAAAATTAAAGTTAACTCATAAATTAGCCAAACTAATTCAACAATAAAATTATTAAATTTATTAAATTATTCTTTTGATTACTTATTATTAATATATCAATTAATAATATTAAATTACGATAATCTTTAATATTAATTAGAATTATTATAATACTTATATGTTACATATATTATAATAATCTAACAGGTCTATCATTTAATAATCCTTATCAGATTAATAAATAATTAACCTAAAAATAATAGTTCTTCCTAACGGTACCTAAAGAAGAAATAAAACAAAAAATATATATGCTACGTTATAGAAGTAAGGTAGGACGGAAATTACTCACTGGTTCGAATAATATAATTTCCAGTAACTCCCTGGAAATTATATCTAAGCCCTTTGTAAAATAGGATCATAATCCCCGTTGATCAGTGAACTCCAAAAATTTTTAATCGAAAATTAATGAAGCAAGATTAAAACAGCATAGCCGTCAGCCCACTTTTAATCTTTTTAATCTAACCTTTTAAAACTATTTTTTTTCAGAATATTAAAATAATAATCTCTATCAATTATAATAAACTTAATAATTTTACTATTTTAAGAATTAAACAATAAAATTTTAGTTAAACGGCCTCTGCCTTTTCAACTTAAGTGACAGCCATTCCACAAAAAGAAAAGCGCAGCAAACTGTTCGATGTATTAATTATTATTAACTTTATCTCACTAAAGATAAAACCATAAAAGTATAAATAATAATTTAATAACTTTTCATATAACAAAAATTAATAAAATTAAAAACTATAGATTTTCCTTTTTTATATTATAATATTTTTATAATCCGAGAATAAGATAAAAATTGTTCTAAATCTACAACATATGGTAATGTATCCAAATTATAGTTAGATAACTCATTATTTAATTCATCAATTTGGATGTTTGTATTATTTACTTCTTCTATTAATGATTGTACATATTTACTATTCATATAAGTATCCCTTATAATATTTGAAGGTATCTGTTTCCACAACTCTGTTGATTGAAAAACATGATGGTTTAGATTATCAATTGTTATTATTATATCAACACTAGTATCTTCTAAATTAATAATAATATTCACTACTTCATCTCTTCATAAAAAATAATATAAAAAAGGTAAGGTGGTCAATGCAATTGTTATAGGTAATAAAAAATAATAAAATAAAGAATTATTTGTATCTTATTTAAACTTAATTTTAACAAAAATTAAAAATCATCGAAAAATTACAATAATTAAAAATGAAAAATACCTTATTAGCATTTTTTGGAAATTTCTGATTGGTAGTTTTCTTATATATCAAAATTTTATTATTATTTTATTTTCAAAATTTTTGAAAATTTTTCAATAAATTCATAAAATTTTGATATATAAGAAAACTGAATTATACTTAAAAACAAAGTAAAACCCCTAAAAATACATAAAAATCAGAGTACTTTAATTTTAAGCTAAAATTTAAAAAAACCTAAATTTTACTTTAATTTCCTTGCGCAGTCAAAATCGCCTCCGGTAACATTTTTTGGAAATTTTTTATGAGTTTAAATAAATAAAAAAACCTTTTTTTTGACAAAAAAATATACTTATTATAATAAATTATTTAAACTAAAAAAAAAAAAAATTATATGACCAAAGAAAAAATATAATTAAACTAGGAAAAAAAATATTTTTACTACTTTTATAAAATTTACCTAAAAATAATAAACCAAATAAAAAAATTACTAAAAATAAATCAAAAAAAAAAAATAAACAAAATCCTAGTATAAAATATAAACTTTTATTTATTAAAAAAAATATATAAAATTCAGTAAAATAATTTAAACTGAAAGGAAAAGAACCTATTAGTATTAATATAAATAAAAAAAAAATAAAAAAAATAAAATTCCTAAGAAAAAAAGAATTCACCTCTATAATTAAACGTCTGTTAATAGAGTAAAAAACTTCCCCTACAAATCAAAACCTTAAACTACTCCTAAAAGCATGCCCAATAATAACAAAGAAAGCTATTTTTTCTGATAATAAACTAAATATAATTAAATTAAAAAAAACAATTCTTATATGGGTAATAGAAGAAAAAGCAATTTGACTTTTTATATCCCTTTGAATTAAACATAAGAATAAACAAACTATAATACCAAAAAAAAACAAATAAAAAAAAAATATTATATTTATAATTTTTAAAAATATTATAAATCGATAAAATCCGTATACCCCAAACTTTAATAAAAGACTCGCCAATAATATCCTAGAAAAAGTCGATGCCTCAACATGGATTTTTGGTAATCAATAATGAAAAAAAAATAATGGAAATTTTACTAAGAACACTAGTAAAGAAAAAAATATTATAAAAAACCTTACAAAAAAATCCATATAAATTATATTTATAATAATTAAATATTTTAAAAAAAACATCATAATGATTAAAAAAGGTAAAAATCTAATTAAATTATAAAAAAAAAAATAATAAAAAGCATTAATTTTTTCTACTTGAACACCAAAGATTAAAGCTATAATAATCACCATAAATGATCTTAACTCAAAAAAAATAATAAAAAAAAATAAATTTCAACAAAAAAAAAAATTAAAACTAATTACCACTAAAAAAAATGTTAACAAAATAGAAATATAATCATTACTCAATATTTTTAATAAATAGAGAATTATTATACTAAAAAAAAATAAAAAAAAACCAAAAAAAAAATCTGTTAAAAAAAAACAACCAATATAATCTAAATTTAAAAAAACTAAAAATAAAATATTAAAAAAATCAATTATTGATTAATCTTATTAAACCAAGAAATAAATTTTTTTTAAAATATATCAATTAATCAATAATTTTTTAGATCTAAACTAAATATATTTAATTATAATAGATGATTAAACTAAAAATTTAAAATTAATAATAAAATAAAATAAAAAATCATAAAAAAAAAAGATAAATCAATAAAAGGGAAAATAGGTTCCTGACACCCCAATCAAATCAATAAAATAAAATTTAAAACAAAAATATTTAAAATAAAATTACTTAATAAATCAAATATCATTTTAGTTTTCCCTATTAAAAAAAAAACTAAAACCCTAAATAATATTATTAATACCCCAATTCATTTAATTGAGAAAGCCCGTAAAATAGCATAAGCTCATAAGAAATACCATTCAGGTACAATATGAATTGGGGAAACCAAATTATTAACATTAACAAAACTTAAAGCCTCATTAAAACTAAAAGGATTAAATAAAAAAAATAAAAAAAATAAAAATAAAATAAAAAAATTTATTAAATCTTTAACTCAATAAAAAGGATAAAAAGATCGTTTACTAAGTTTCCTTGAAACACTTAATTTTGTTGACCTCCCATACTCATGTAAAAATAAAATATGAAAAAAAATTAATACTAAAATTAATAAAGGTATAATAAAATGTAAAAAAAAAAAAATTTTCAAAGAAAAAGAATTTAAAAAATAACCGCATCATAATAAAACAATTAATTTAAAACCAAAATAAGGAATAATTCTTAATAAACTAGTAATAACGGTAGCAGCCCAAAAGGATATCTGAGACCAAATTAAAGTATAACCTAAGAAAGCTTCTATTATTAATAATAAAAAAATTATTAATCCTAAATTTCAAACTTTACTTAATCGATATCTAAAATAATATAACGCTTTTAAAATATGAAGAAATAAAATAATAAAAAATAAAGACACTATATTAAAATGAAATAAACGAAATAATCAACCATTATTAACTTCAATTATTAAATATTGAACAGAATTAAAAGATAAAAAATCTTCAGAACTATAATAAAACCTTAAAAATACTCCAGAAATTACTTGAAAAAAAAAAATCATAAATAATAAACTCCCAAAATTAAAAAAATAATTTAAAATAAAATCAGCACCATTTAACTTCAATATTTTTTTAAAAAAATAATTCTATAATCTCCAAATTAATTTAACATATTTTCATTCTAAAAAAAAAGTTAATAAAATAAATAACATAATAATAATATTTATATAAATAAAATTATAATAATTAAAAAAAAAAAATAAAAAAAATAATATTTCCAAATCAAACAAAATAAAAATTAATAAAATAAAAAAAAAATGAATTCTTAATCTTAAATTAATATTCCCTAAACTGTTAAAACCCCTTTCAAAAAAAGTATTTTTTAATAATCTTGTTTTTTTCTTACACAAAAAAAAACAAAATAAAACCATCACTACAATTAATAATAAAATGAACAAAAAAAATTAAATTTAAAATAAATATCCTTTCGTACACTTTACTTATATAAATAATAAACTAGATAAACAATTCTATTTCACAACGAATTAAACTAATTTCACGTATTTTAACCTAGAAGAACAATCTTCTAATTTAAACTTTCTATTTTTAAATAAAAAATAAAACAACAACGATGTAAAAAAAATAAAAAAAAATTTTTATTCCTGTTAACTCTAGAGAAATTATATATATTTTAATAAGAAAAACCTAATAAATAATAAATTACCCTAATTAAATTAATATTAAATTAATTTCTAAAGACTTATCTTAGTTTTATAAAAATTATTAATTTTTAAATAATTAAAAATTTCTTTTAAAAATTATTAAATATAATATAATAATTTTCTTCATCCCAGAATCCAATAAAAAAACAAATTACTATGCTACCTTTGATCAATCACGCTAAAGATACAATTTAATTTTCATCGAGTAGAAATAAAAAATCAAAACCTAAATTTTCTCAAATTTTAAGAAATATTTTATATTAAATCTAATTCAAACTTATTATTAATTTAATAATAAATAATAAATAGAATAATAATAATTAAATTATTATTTAATGAAAATTAACATTAAAAAAAAAAAATATTATAATAAAAAATATAACAAAAAAATTAAAATCTTTTTAATCAAAATTTCTATATATTAATAATTATAATTTTTATATAAAATTAAAAATCAAATAAAAAATTTTTTAAAATTTTAATTATTATAAATATATAAATATATCCTAATTTCTTCAACAATAAAAAATATTTAAAAAATAACATTAGCTAAAATCTTTTTTAATCACAATAAAATATTCTAAAGAAATTAATAGCTAATCAAAATTAACTTAAAAAAATCAAATAAAACAATTTCTAAAACAATAGGTATAAAAGAATGATTTGCCCCACAAATTTCAGAGCATTGCCCAAAAAAAATACCCAATAAATTAAAATTAAAATTAAAAACACTTATAATACCTGACATAACATCTAATTTTAAAAAAAAATTAGGTAAGCCCCAAGAATGAATAACATCTGAAGAAGTAGCCACAAAACGAATTAGTATATCATTTGGTACAATTAAATGATTATCAACCTCTAAAAATATTTCATCTCCTAAAAATAAATACTCGAAATCTTTCATATAGGAATCAAACCCTAATCTAAAAAAATCCCCATACTCATAACTTCAATATCATTGATGACCAATAATTTTTAAAGTTAAAAAATAATCTTCAAAAAAAAAAATTATTTCAAAAAATAAAAATAAACTAGGAATTAATTGTAAAACTAAAATCAATAAAGGAAAAAAACAACATTTTAATTCAACATTTTTATATCTTAAATTAATTTTCTGAAAAAACATAATATTAATTACAAAAATATAATTCATTGAAATAAACATTATAATAAATACCAATAAAAAACAATTATAATCATGAAAAAAATTTAATTCATTATTACTAAAAATAATACTAAAATAATTAAAACTTAACAAAATCACAGCCAAAAAAAAAAATATATTTTAAATAAATGGATAAACAAAAAATTCTAGAAAATACACCAAAGAATAAAATCATTATAAAATCACTAATTTTATTTATTTCTAAAATAAAAAAAAAGATAGATAAGAATAAAAATTCTAAACTAATCAAAACATAAATTAAACGAATGAATTTAATTATTATAAATAAAAAAAATAATAAAATTAATAACCTTACTATAAAAATCGAATAGCATGAAAATAATAAAACAAATAATTTAACAATAATATTAATAATATAAAAAAAATTAATAATATTAATAATATGAAAAAATTTAAAATACTATAAAAATCTAAAAAAAAATTATTAAAATAAATTATAAAAAAATAATTATTTATAAAAAAAATAAATAATAAATAAAAATTATTATAACTAAACAAATAACCTCTAAATCTAATTAAATAACTCAACAATAAAAATACACCAGAAATAAATAATAATAAAGGTAATAACAAAAGAAGTATTTTTAAATTCTTTATTAAATTTAAAAAAAAAATTAATACAAAAAAAATAAATAAAAATATAATTTTTATTGGTCTCCATAAATAAAAAAAAAATAAAGAAATTAATAATGATTAATAACCTTAATACCCTTATATTGAATTAAAAAATAATTAATCAAAAATCTTTTATTTTGCAAATAAATATATCAATAATAATTAACCAGAAGATAAAAACCTTTTTATTAAAAATAAAAAATACTAAATATAATAAATCTTTTTAACATTACCTTTAATTTGGAAAAAAAATATTCTAATAAAATAAGTTAATTAATTAAATAATCTCAGTCTCTTCAAAACTATATTTTCATTTTAAACTAATTAATTATTAAGTTAACTTTTTTATTAACAATAAAAAATACTAAATTATAATAAACTTAAAATCTTCACCAATATAAAAAGATAAATAAATATAATCAAATCACATCAACAAAATGCCAATAAATAATAGAAAACTCAAAACTTAAATGATGATTCAATAATAAATTATTTTTTAAAACTAAAAAAAAATTTATTAATAAAAATAATAAACCAAAAAAAACATGTAAACCGTGAAATCCTGTTATAAAATAAAATAGTCTCCCATAGATACCATCACTAAAACTAAAAGTTATTATATTATATTCATATATTTGAAAAAAAAGAAATATTAAACCTAAAAATAAAGTTAAACAAAAAAAAAATAAATCTTTAGATAAAACTAAAAACTTATAATGGACTCGAGTTAAAGTAATAGCTCTACTTAGTAAAATTAAAGAATTTAAAAAAGGTAAACTAAAAGGATTAACTATTTCTAAACCTAAGGGTTTCCAATAAATCCCTAATTCTTCAACTGGAACTAAAGAAGAATCAAAATAAAATCAGAATAAACTGAAAAAAAATATAATCTCACTAAATAAAAAATAATAAAAACAGATTTTAAAACCATCTTGTATATAATATCTATGATTACCAATTAAACCCTCAACAAAAACATTTTTTACCCAAACAACTAAACACAAAAACAAAAAAAATAAAGTAATAAAAAAAAAAATTACAATATTTATCTTCAAAAATAATAAAAAAGAAAAAAAAAAACTCACAAAAATTAAAGATATTAAAATAGGAAACCTAGACTCAATTAAAATATTAAAATAATTCAATTTCAATTAGTTAATCTCTGAAATATCAATTCAATATATTAATTATAATAACCTAAATTAAATTATAAATTTAATAATATTACAAAAACAATTATACTAAAATTTTTTAAATCTTTTAAGACTAATAAATAATAATAACAATTAATTTTTAATAAAAAAAATAAATATCTGATTATACCAAACAATATCATTAATAAAAAAAAATTTATTCAAAAAATATTAAACCTAACTAAAAAAAACAATTTAATAAAAAAAACCAAATTTAATGGTAAATTTAATAAAAATATTAAATCCTCTATATTAAAGAAAAATAAATTATTACTTAAAAATAAAAAAAAAAGAAAAAAATATATAATTATAATGATAAAAAAATCCAAACAAAAAAAAATACATAATATAAATATTAAATTATTTCTTTCCATTGAATTTAAAAAAATCAATTCTTTTTTATCATATATTAGAAATAAAAAAAAAACACATATAATAAATCCTATCATAAAAATTAACCAATTAAAAAAGAAAAAATTAATAATCGGTATATATATTAATTTACCAAAAAATAAATAAAATACAAAAACTATATTATTTAATTTTTTTAAAAAAATAATATAAATAAAAAAAAAAGGACCTAAACCTACTTTTATAATAATTAATAAAAATAAAAAAAACAAATTTAAACTTAACAAAAAAAAGAACCTTAACATTTCTTGAAATAAAAAATATAATAAAAATAAAAAATAAATTAAATTATAATATAATAAAAAAAAAAGAAATATTATATTAAAAAAAAAAAATAATATTCATCACACTAATATATTAAAAAAAAAATAAATAAAATAAAAAATAAAAAAAAATAAAATATAAAAAATAAAATCAACTTAAATTAATAAAAATAATTTTAAATAAGAAAAAACCTTTTACTCTTAAAATAAAAATACTAAATATAATAATTTCTTAAAAATTATAAATAAAAAAATTCAAATCATTGTAATTCATAATAAAATGAATCAACACAAAAATATTAATAAATCATATCGATAACGAGGATAAACTAAACGAAAAAATATAATTAAAAAAAAATTAACAAAAAAAAAAATATAATTAAAATAATATAACATTAAAAAATATGAAAAAAAATAAATAAATCCGTACTCACTTAAAAAATAAAAAACAAAAAAAAATCTTCTTAATTCTAAATTAAAACCTCTTACTAATTCTCTTTCCCCCTCTAAAAAATCAAAGGGTCCTCGATTAAGATCCACTAAAATAATCATCAAAATTAAATAATAAAATACAATTAATATAAAAATAAAAACATAATAATTAAAACATAAATCTTTCATAATAATGAATAAAATTAAACAAAAAAAAATAAAAACTATATCAAAACTAACTATAATAGATGAAGATCGTAACCTACTAATTTCACTATATTTAGATTTACTAAAATAAGAAATTATAATAAGAAAAAATACTATTATACCTAAAAAAATAAATAACCAAAAGAAATTTATATTAAAAGAAACAAAATTAAAATAATATAAAGATAAAAAAAATCTTAATAATATCATAAAAAACCTAAATAAAGGTATTAGAAAAAAAATTAAATTCTCCTGATTTAATAAAAAAATATATTCACTAAAAAACAATTTTAAACCATCAAAAATTATCTGAACTCTTCCTATAAAAAAAACTTTTCTTGGTCCTAAACGAATTTGACTAAAAGCTAAATAATAACGCTCTAATAAAGTTAATAACCTAATACAAAGAATTAAAATAATAAAAAAAACAAAATTATATAATAACAATTCATTTCCTTTTAATTTGAAATTAAATATACTAAATATAATAATGAAATAAGATCATAATCTTTAATTTTACAAATTAATATTTTTATTAAAATAAAAATCCTAGATTCAAATTCATATAAATCTACTTTGCTACAACTTTTACTTATAAAGTAATGATGGACAATTAGTACTAAATAAAGATTTAATTCAAAAAAAAATTAATTTTTAATTTACTTTTTTTTCCAATTTCAATAATTAACTAAATTATATCCATATTATAAAAAATTGTGACTAAATTAAGACTATTTTATAATTTTTGTATTTACCTCAATAATAATATTTAATTAATAAAATAAATAAATTTAAGAGTCATTCAAAAAACAATAAAAATAGTTAAAAGGTGTTTTAACCAATTAACCATCAAATCCCAAAAAAAAATGTTATTTCAGACAAATTATTTCTATTTAATATAACCTTACTTTAGATTAATTTAATATTTTATTAATTGGATACTAAACCAAGTCAATAATAAACTAAATATTATTTCCTATTAAAATATAATCTTCATATTTTTCACAAAAAAAAATAAATTAATAAATAAAAAAAAATAATAATAAAATAAAAATAGTTAAAGCTTAATACGTATAGCCGAGTTATCTGGTACGTAATTTTAAATATCATAATTAATTTAGAAATTATAACCAAAAATAAAAATTTTAAATCTAATAACCTTTAATTAACAAAATTAATATTCAATAAAATAAATAGACAAATTCTTATTAATATAACCTACACTAAAATCAAAATTAGTATGAAAAAAATTCATAACTGAAATATTAATTAAAGAAAAAGTAAATATATCATTAATAACTAAGCGAAAACTAATTATACTCTCAATAATTAAATAAATAAAAAAAAAAATAGAAAAAATAACTAATAAAGAACCAAACGAACTAATTAATTGCCAAAAATAATAATCTCTCCTATAACTAATATATTTACGAGGTTGCCCTTGTAAACCACTAAAGTGTATTGGAAAAAAAATTATGTTGACTCCAAAAAAAAATAAGTAAAAAAAACCTTTTACTAAAATAAAATTTAAACTTACTCCAAACATATAACTATAACCAAAAAAAAAACCTAAAAATAATCCAAATACAGCTCCCATTCTTAAAACATAATGGAAATGAGCAACAACATAATAAGTATCATGTAAAAAAATATCTAAACCTGCATTACTTAAAATTAAACCAGATAACCCCCCTACCGTAAATATAAAAATAAAACCTATAACTCAATTAAATAAAAAATTTGATATTTCTAATTTTATACCATATAATGTTATTAATCAACTAAATACTTTTATCCCTGTTGGAATAGCAATAATTATAGTAGCTGCTCTAAAATAAGCACGAGAATCATGATCTATACCAACAGTAAATATATGATGACCTCAAACTAAACAACCAATAAAACCAATAGAAATAATAGCTAAAATTATCCCTTTACGACCATACAAATCTTTCTTAGAAGAAAGTAAAATAGTAATTATTCTAACTAAACCAAAAGCTGGTGCAATTAATACATAAACCTCTGGATGACCAAAAAACCAAAATAAATGTTGAAATATTAAAATATTACCTCCCCTATTCCTATCAAAAAAACCAGAATTAAGATTACGATCTGTTAAACCTATAGTAATACCCCTAGCTAAAACAGGTAATCTTAAAATTAACAAAAAAACCGTAATTAAAAGACACCAAATAAATAAACTTATTATTTCTATAGTTTTTAATACAAATCGTATCTCATGTCCAGTACTTATAAAATTAATACCACTAGAAATAGATCTCACTCCTGATAAATGTAATGAAAAAATAATAATATCAGTAGAACGCCCTATTTGTCCCTCAACCATTAATGGGGGGTAAAGAGTTCAACCTGTACCAGAACCCACATCAATTAACAAAGAAAATATTAATAAAAATAAAGAACCCGGAAGAGCCCAATAAGAAAAATTATTTACTCGGGGTAAAAATAAATCAATACAATTAATCAAAATAGGAAAAAAAAAATTACCAAAACCTCCGATTAAACCTGGTATAACCATAAAAAAAATTATTACCAAAGCATGAGAAGTTAAAATAACATTATATAATTGACCATTACCAAATACTAAACCCGATTTAGATAATTCTAATCGCAATAATAATGATAAAGATAAACCAACTAGACCTCTCCAAAAAGAAAAAAATAAATAAATCAAACCAATACTTTTATGAGAAACTCTAAATAAAAT